AATGAATTGCCTGATAAAAAGGATTACCTTGATAGGGTAAATCATGTAATAATATTACATTCATTATTATATTTAATAGAATTAAACTATTTCTAAAAGTATCAAAAACTTTTGTGCATCATACACCAAAATATATTTATAATTTAAAAAGATAAGCTAATTAAGCTACTGGGTTCATACCCCATTTATAAAGGTTCTAATCCTTTTCTTTTTAATTTTTAATAATTCATCAAAAATTATATTTTTCAGAATTTTAATTATAGGAACATTAATTTCTATTTCAGCTAATTCTTGGTTAGGAGCTTGAATAGGATTAGAAATTAATTTATTAGCTTTTATTCCCCTAATAAGAGATAATAAATTAATATCAACAGAAGCCTCATTAAAGTATTTTTTAACACAAGCATTAGCATCTTCAGTATTTTTATTTGCAGTAATTTTATTTTTATTGAATTCAAGAAAAACAAATTCAAATTACTTTATAGAAATAATAATTTTTTCTTCCCTCCTTTTAAAAAGAGGGTCTGCTCCCTTTCATTTTTGATTCCCTAATGTGATAGAAGGGTTATCTTGATCAAATGCATTAATTTTAATAACTTGACAAAAAATTGCTCCTTTAATATTAATTTCTTATATTATTTTTAAACCATTAATTATAACGAGAATTATTCTTTCAAGATTAATTGGAGCATTAGGAGGATTAAATCAAACTTCTTTACGTAAATTAATAGCTTATTCATCAATTAACCATTTAGGTTGAATATTAGCTGCTATATATAATAGTAATTTATTATGATTAACTTATTTTATATTTTATTCATTTTTAACATTTGCTATAATTTTTATATTTAATATATTTAAAGCATCACATATTAACCAATTATTTTCATTATTTTTTCACTCAAAAATTATAAAATTTTTTTTATTTTTTAATTTATTATCTTTAGGTGGATTACCTCCATTTTTAGGATTTTTCCCTAAATGAATTGTTATTCAATCTTTAACTATTAATAGTCAATTATTTTTATTAACTTTTATAGTATTAATAACTTTAATCACATTATACTTTTATATACGATTATCATATAGAGCTTTTATATTAAATTATTCTGAAAATAATTGATTAAATTCTTCTATCTATAAATCAATTTATATAAAAATCTTTATAATTTTCTCATTTTTTTCTTCATTTGGGTTATTCCTAATTTCTTCTTTATATTTTTTATTTTAAGGCTTTAAGTTAAATAAACTAATAGCCTTCAAAGCTATAAATATAAGAATAATCTTTTAAGCCTTAGTAAATTATTTACTCCTTTAGAATTGCAGTCTAATATCATTATTGACTATAAAGCCATTTTGATTAAAGAGAATAATTCTCATAAATAGATTTACAGTCTATTGCCTAAACTTCAGCCATTTAATCGCGACAATGATTATTTTCAACTAATCATAAGGATATTGGTACTTTATACTTTATTTTTGGAGCTTGATCGGGAATAATTGGAACTTCATTAAGAATTCTAATTCGAGCCGAACTAGGACATCCTGGAGCATTAATTGGAGATGACCAAATTTATAATGTAATTGTTACAGCTCATGCTTTTATTATAATTTTTTTTATAGTAATACCAATTATAATTGGAGGATTTGGTAATTGATTAGTCCCTTTAATATTAGGAGCTCCAGATATAGCCTTCCCTCGGATAAACAATATAAGTTTCTGACTTTTACCTCCTGCATTAACTTTACTATTAGTAAGTAGTATAGTAGAAAACGGAGCTGGAACAGGATGAACTGTTTACCCACCTTTATCTTCTAATATCGCTCATGGAGGAGCTTCTGTTGATTTAGCTATTTTTTCTTTACACTTAGCAGGAATTTCTTCAATTTTAGGAGCTGTAAATTTTATTACTACAGTTATTAATATACGATCAACAGGAATTACATTCGACCGAATACCATTATTTGTTTGATCTGTAGTAATTACAGCTTTATTACTTTTATTATCTTTACCAGTATTAGCAGGTGCTATTACTATATTATTAACAGATCGAAATCTTAATACATCATTCTTTGACCCAGCAGGAGGAGGAGACCCAATCTTGTACCAACATTTATTTTGATTTTTTGGTCATCCTGAAGTTTATATTTTAATTTTACCTGGATTCGGAATAATTTCACATATTATTAGCCAAGAATCAGGAAAAAAGGAAACTTTTGGTTCATTAGGAATAATTTATGCTATATTAGCTATTGGATTATTAGGATTTATTGTATGAGCTCATCATATATTTACAGTAGGAATAGACGTTGATACTCGAGCTTATTTTACATCAGCTACTATAATTATTGCTGTCCCAACAGGAATTAAGATTTTTAGTTGATTAGCAACTCTTTATGGTACCCAATTAAATTCTTCCCCAGCTACTTTATGAGCCTTAGGGTTTGTATTCTTATTTACAGTAGGAGGATTAACAGGAGTTATTTTAGCTAATTCTTCAGTAGACATTATTCTTCATGACACATATTATGTAGTTGCCCATTTCCATTATGTATTATCTATAGGAGCTGTATTCGCTATTATAGCAGGATTCGTTCACTGATACCCTTTATTTACAGGATTAACTTTAAATGGTAAAATATTAAAAAGTCAATTTACTATTATATTTATTGGGGTTAATATTACATTCTTCCCTCAACATTTCTTAGGATTGGCAGGAATACCTCGACGATACTCAGATTACCCTGATGCTTACACAACTTGAAACGTAATTTCTACTATTGGATCAACAATTTCATTATTAGGAATTTTATTTTTCTTTTTCATTATTTGAGAAAGTTTAGTATCACAACGTCAAGTTTTATACCCTGTTCAATTAAATTCATCAATTGAATGATTACAAAATACTCCACCAGCTGAACATAGTTATTCTGAATTGCCTTTATTAACTAACTTCTAATATGGCAGATTAGTGCAATGGATTTAAGCTCCATATATAAAGTATTTTACTTTTATTAGAAAATAAATGTCAACATGATCAAATTTAGGTTTACAAGATAGTTCTTCTCCTTTAATAGAACAATTAGTCTTTTTTCATGACCACGCACTTTTAATTTTAGTAATAATTACTGTTCTAGTAGGATACTTAATATTTATACTATTTTTTAACAAATATGTAAATCGATACTTACTTCATGGACAAACTATTGAAATTATTTGAACAATTTTACCTGCAATTATTTTACTATTTATTGCATTTCCTTCTCTTCGACTTTTATACTTATTAGATGAAATTAATGAACCTTCTATTACTTTAAAGGCAATTGGACATCAATGATATTGAAGTTATGAATATTCAGACTTTGCAAATATTGAATTTGATTCATATATGATTCCTACTAATGAATTATCAATTGATAGTTTTCGTCTATTAGACGTTGATAATCGAGTAGTCTTACCAATAAATTCTCAAATCCGAATTTTAGTAACTGCTGCAGATGTAATTCATTCTTGAACTATTCCAGCTTTAGGAGTAAAGGTAGATGGAACTCCTGGTCGATTAAATCAAACAAACTTTTTAATTAACCGACCTGGTTTATTTTATGGACAATGTTCAGAAATTTGTGGAGCTAATCATAGTTTTATACCAATTGTAATTGAAAGAATCCCAGTAAATTATTTTATTAAATGAATTTCTAGCATAAACTCTTCATTAGATGACTGAAAGCAAGTACTGGTCTCTTAAACCATTTTATAGTAAATTAGCACTTACTTCTAATGAAAAAATTAGTTAAATAAATAACATTAGTTTGTCAAACTAAAATTATCAATTTATTGATATTTTTTAATCCCTCAAATAGCCCCAATTGGTTGATTAAGTTTATTTATTATTTTTTCTATTGCATTTGTAATTTTCAATATAATAAATTATTATTCTTTTATTCCTTTTATACCTAAATCTAACTTAATTAGTAAGACACAATCTACAAATTCATTAAATTGAAAATGATAACAAATTTATTTTCAGTATTCGACCCTTCTTCAAGTATTTTTAATTTATCATTAAATTGATTAAGAACATTTTTAGGTATTTTAATAATTCCTTCAATATATTGATTAATACCTTCTCGATATCATATTTTCTGAAATAATATTTTATTAACTTTACACAAAGAATTTAAAATTCTGTTAGGTCCTATAGGAGCTAACGGATCTACTTTTATTTTTGTTTCATTATTTTCTATAATTTTATTTAATAATTTTATAGGATTATTTCCTTATATTTTTACAAGTACAAGTCATTTAACTTTAACTCTTACATTAGCTATACCATTATGATTATGTTTTATATTATTTGGATGAATTAATAATACACAACATATATTCGCTCATTTAGTCCCTCAAGGAACTCCAGCAGTTTTAATACCTTTTATGGTTTGTATTGAAACAATTAGTAATATTATTCGACCTGGTACTTTAGCTGTACGATTAACAGCTAATATAATTGCTGGACATTTATTATTAACCCTTTTAGGTAATACTGGACCCTCTATATCAACAATTCTATTAACATTATTAATCATTACACAAATTGCTTTATTAGTTCTTGAATCGGCTGTTGCTATAATTCAATCTTATGTATTTGCTGTTCTTAGAACTTTATATTCTAGAGAAGTAAACTAATGTCAACTCACTCAAACCACCCATTTCATTTAGTAGACTATAGTCCATGACCATTAACAGCTTCAATTGGAGCAATAACAACTGTTTCTGGTATAGTAAAATGATTTCACCAATATGATGTTTCTCTATTTTTATTAGGGAATATCATTACTATTTTAACTGTTTATCAATGATGACGAGATGTTTCACGAGAAGGAACATTTCAAGGTTTACACACTGATGCTGTAACTACAGGATTACGATGAGGAATAATTTTATTTATTTTATCAGAAATTTTATTCTTTGTATCATTTTTTTGAGCATTCTTCCATAGTAGTTTATCACCATCAATTGAATTAGGAGCTATATGACCTCCTATAGGAATTACTCCTTTTAATCCATTTCAAATTCCACTATTAAATACAGTAATTTTATTAACTTCAGGAATTACTGTAACTTGAGCTCATCATAGTTTAATAGAAGGAAATCATTCACAAACTACTCAAGGATTATTCTTTACAGTTATTTTAGGAATTTATTTTACAATTTTACAAGCTTATGAATATATTGAAGCCCCATTTACAATTGCAGACTCTGTTTATGGTTCAACCTTTTTTATAGCAACAGGATTCCATGGAGTTCATGTTTTAATTGGAACTACTTTCCTTTTAATTTGTTTAATTCGACACTTAGGTAATCATTTTTCAAAAAATCATCATTTCGGATTTGAAGCTGCCGCTTGATACTGACATTTTGTTGATATTGTTTGATTATTCCTTTATGTTTCAATTTATTGATGAGGAGGATAATTAATTATCTATATAGTATAAAAAGTATATTTGACTTCCAATCATAAGGTCTATTATTAATAGTATAGATAATTTTATCAATTTTAACAATTAGTTCAATTATTTTATTAATTTCAATTGTAGTAATATTACTAGCTTCAATTCTTTCAAAAAAAACATTAGTAGACCGAGAAAAAGCATCTCCATTTGAATGTGGATTTGATCCAAAATCTTCTTCTCGACTCCCATTTTCTTTACGATTTTTTTTAATTACAATTATTTTTTTAATTTTTGATGTAGAAATTGCTTTAATTCTTCCAATTATTTTAATTATTAAATTCTCAAACCTAATGATATGAACAATTACATCTATTATTTTTATTTTAATTTTATTATTAGGGTTATATCATGAATGAAATCAAGGTATATTAAATTGATCAAATTAATTAGGGTTGTAGTTAATTATAACATTTGATTTGCATTCAAAAAGTATTGATTTTTCAATCTACCTTGAATATGAAGCGATATATTGCAATTAGTTTCGACCTAATCTTAGGTAATTTTTACCCTTATTCTTTAATCTTTAATTGAAGCCAAAAAGAGGCTTATCACTGTTAATGATAGAAATGAGATCAATACTCCAATTAAAGAAGTATGATGTTCAAGTAAAAGCTGCTAACTTTTTTCTTTTAATGGTTAAATTCCATTTATACTTCTATGTTTATATAGTTTAATAAAAACATTACATTTTCATTGTAAAATTAAAAATCTTTTTTTTTATAAATTACTAACAATAATTCACTATATTCAAAGATTAAATTAATCTCCCTAACATCTTCAGTGTCATACTCTAACTATAAGCTATTTGAATAAAAACAAATTATATATATGTATAAAATTATAATTCAAAAAATAAAACTTAATAAATAAATTTTTAAATTATTATTCTGTAATATTTGATTTAATTGAGAATTTTTTACCAAGTTTAAATAAAGTTGTTGTCCTCCAAAATATTCTGATCATCCTTGGTCAAAAGATTTAACTGTTATTCTACCAACAATTAAAGAATAATTAATAATTCCATATGTAGAAATATAAGGTATAAATCATATTGAACCTAAAAAGTAAGAAGAATTATAATTATTTAAAGCCTTATTATAAAAAAATAAAGAAATATTAGAAATTAAATAACCTCTAACTCCTCCTACAATACAAACAAATAAAGTTAATAATTTTAAATAAGAAGGAAGAACTACTACTACTGGTGTAGGAAAAATTAATCAACTTAATATACTACCCCCAAAAATTCTCAAAATTAATAGTCCTATTATACTTTTTAATATAACTCAACCTTCATCATTTAGTATATTTAAAGAAGAAAAATTTGAATCCCCAGTTATTGTATAATATACTAATCGAAAAGAATAACATACTGTTAACCCTGTAGAAAAAAAATATAGAAAAAAAGAAAATATATTAATATAAGATAAAGAAACTGTTTCCAAAATTAAATCCTTAGAATAAAATCCTGCCAAAAAAGGTATACCACATAAAGCTAAATTAGCAACATTAAAACATGAAGAAGTTAAAGGTATTATTATTCTTAAACTACCCATTAATCGAATATCTTGAGAATTATTCATATTATGAATAATAGCCCCAGCACATATAAATAATAATGCCTTAAATAAAGCATGAGTTAATAAATGAAAAAAAGCTAATTTATAATACCCTATAGATAAAATTCTCATTATTAAACCTAATTGACTTAAAGTAGATAAAGCAATAATTTTCTTTAAATCAAATTCATAGTTTGCCCCTAATCCAGCTATAAATATTGTTAATCCAGATAATAATAATAATAAATTACCTAATCAAGATGATCTTAATAAAATATTAAACCGAATCAATAAATATACTCCAGCAGTTACCAAAGTTGAAGAATGAACTAAAGCTGAAACAGGAGTAGGAGCTGCTATAGCAGCTGGTAATCAAGAAGAAAAAGGGATTTGAGCACTCTTAGTTATAGCAGCTAATATTACTAATCCACCTACAATTATTATTTCAAAATTATCCTTTATACTTTCTAAATAAAAAATATAATTTCAACTTCCATAATTTAATATTCAAGCAATAGCTAATAACAATGCAACATCTCCAATTCGATTTGATAAAGCAGTTAATATACCAGCATTATAAGATTTTACATTTTGAAAATAAATAACTAAACAATAAGAAACAAGTCCCAATCCATCTCATCCTAATAAAATTCTAATTAAATTAGGACTAATAATTAATAACATTATAGAAGTAACAAATATTAATACTAATATAATAAAACGATTAATTTTATAATCACTTTCTATATACTCCTTTCTGTAAAAAATTACTAAAGATGAAATTATTAAAACAAAAGACATAAAAATTAAACTCATTCAATCTAATAATAATGTTATAACAATATTAACTGAATTCAATGAAACAACTTCTCATTCAATAAAAATTCTATAGTCATTTATAATAAAAATAACCCCTATTAAAAAAGAAAACAATCTAAAAATAAATAATCTCACAAAACTAATTGTACAAATTGATAAATATTTCACGGTTTAAAAAGAAAAACTCTTATCATTGACACCACAAATCAATATTTTTATTAAACTATTTAAACATAATCATAATATACATATGTCTCCCTTTAAAATTAATAAATTTAAAGGAAATCAATGTAAAAATAAAAGTAGAAACTCTCGAACAGAACCTCCTCTAAATGAATAAGCCCCTGAAAAAATTTTTCCATGTTGACTATAAGCATATAAATATAAAGTATAAGCAGCTCTAAAAAAAGATAATAAAGATAATATTAATATAGAAACTCAAGATCATCTAACAATACTATTAATTAAAGAAATTTCTCCCAATAAATTTAAAGTAGGTGGAGCAGCCATATTAGCAGATCTTAATAAAAATCATCATAATGCCATAGAAGGTATAAAATTTAATATCCCCTTATTAATTAATAATCTACGACTTCCTATTCGTTCATAAGAAATATTAGCCAAACAAAATAAACCTGAAGAACATAATCCATGAGCAATTATTAAAGTATAAGAACCACAAATTCCTATATAAGTTAAAGTTATTAACCCAGCTAATACAATTCCTATATGAGCTACTGAAGAATATGCAATTAAAGCCTTTAAATCAGTTTGACGTAAACAAATTAATCTAACTAAAACTCCTCCTACTAATCTAATTCTAATTCAAATAAAATTAAATTTTAACCCTATTAATTGTAAAAAAGGAAATACTCGTAATAAACCATATCCCCCTAACTTCAATATAATTCCAGCTAAAATTATTGAACCAGAAACAGGAGCTTCTACATGAGCTTTTGGTAATCATAAATGAACTAAAAATATTGGTATTTTTACTAAAAAAGCTATTACTAATGCAAAATAAAGAATTTCATAATTAAATATATAATTATTTAATAAATAAAAATTTAAAGTACCTGTAGATTTATATAAATAAAAAATACCAACTAATATAGGTAAAGAAACTAATAAAGTATAAAATAATAAATATACCCCCGCCTGTAACCGTTCAGGCTGATATCCCCAACCTAAAATTAAAAATAATGTAGGAATTAAACTTCTTTCAAAAAATAAATAAAATATAAATAAACTTATTCTTCTAAAAGTTAATACTAATAAAATTAATAACAAAATAATATTTAATAAAAATAAATTGGTATAATTTCTATACTTATAAATAGATTCACTTGCTATTAATATTAAAGAAACAATTCATAAACTTAATAAAATTAATCCGTATGAAATCATGTCACATCCAAATAAATACGAAATTGATATAAAATAATTTCTATATATATTTATTAAAATAAAAATAAAACTTAATAAAAATAAGAAACTTTGTACCATTCAATAACTATTATAGATTAAACACAATGGAAATAAAAATAAAATTCTAATAATAATTTTTAACATTGTAAAATATTAAATCTTTGAAAATAATCATTACCATGTGTACGAATTATTGATACTAAAATTGAAAGACCTAATGCTCCTTCACAAACTCTAAATGTTAAAAATATTATTCTAAAAAAATTTTCATAATTTAATATATTTAAATAAATAAATAACAAAAGAAATAATCTTAAAACAATATATTCTAATCTTAACAATATAGACAATAAATGTTTTCGATTAGAAACAAAAGTAAATACTCCTATAATAAATAAAATACTTGGCAAGCTTCAATTTAAAATTGCTATCATTAGTTTTAATAGTTTAACAAAAACATTGGTCTTGTAAATCAAAAATAAGAATATTTCTTTTAAAACTTCAAGAGAAAAGAAAATTCTTTATCATTAATCCCCAAAATTAATATTTTACTTAAACTACCTCTTGATATTATACAATGAACTTTATTAACACTTTTAATTATTTTTAATTTTATTTTTATAAATATGAAACATCCATTAGCAATAGGATTAATTCTACTTATTCAAACAACATTAGTAACTTTAACATCAGGTCTTATAACTAAAAGATTCTGATTTTCTTATATTTTATTTTTAGTTTTTTTAGGAGGAATATTAGTACTATTTATTTATGTAACTTCATTAGCTTCAAATGAAATATTTACATTTTCAATTAAATTATTATTTCTTTCTTTATCAATTTTTATATTAATAATTATTACATTATTCTTTATAGACAAAAATAATTTATTACAATACCAAAATCTAGAAATTAAATCAATTTATGATATAAATTCATACTTAATAGAAAATTCATTATCTTTAAATAAATTATATAACTATCCAACTAATTTATTAACAATTTTATTAATAAATTATTTATTAATTACATTAATTGCTGTAGTAAAAATTACTAACTTATTTAAGGGTCCTCTTCGACCTATATTTAACTAATGAACAAACCTTTACGAATCAAACACCCAATTTTTAGAATTGCTAATAGTGCTTTAGTTGATTTACCAGCCCCTATTAATATTTCTGCTTGATGAAATTTCGGATCTTTATTATTTTTATGTTTAATGATTCAAATTTTAACTGGATTATTTTTAGCCATGCATTATACAGCAGATATTAGACTAGCTTTTAATAGAGTAAATCATATTTGTCGAGATGTAAATTATGGTTGATTATTACGAACTATACATGCTAATGGAGCATCATTTTTCTTTATTTGTATTTACTTACATGTAGGACGAGGAATATATTATGGTTCATATTTATTTACTCCAACTTGATTAGTAGGAGTAATTATTTTATTCTTAGTAATAGGAACAGCATTTATAGGATATGTCCTTCCATGAGGACAAATATCTTTCTGAGGAGCTACAGTTATTACTAATTTATTATCTGCTATTCCATATTTAGGAATTGATTTAGTACAATGAGTATGAGGAGGATTTGCTGTTGATAATGCAACATTAACTCGATTCTTTACATTTCACTTTATTTTACCATTTATTGTACTAGCAGCAACATTAATTCATATTTTATTTTTACACGAAACAGGATCAAGTAACCCAATAGGATTAAATTCTAATATTGATAAAATTCCATTTCATCCTTATTTTACTTTTAAGGATATTGTTGGATTTATTGTAATAACAATAATTTTAATTTTATTAGTTTTAATTAATCCTTATTTACTAGGAGACCCAGATAATTTTATCCCTGCTAACCCCTTAGTTACTCCTATTCATATTCAACCAGAATGATACTTTTTATTTGCTTACGCAATTTTACGATCAATTCCTAATAAATTAGGAGGAGTAATTGCATTAGTTCTTTCTATTGCAATCTTAGCTATCCTTCCATTTTACCATTTAAGTAAATTTCGAGGTATTCAATTTTATCCAGTTAATCAAATTCTATTTTGAATTATAGTAGTAACAGTAATTTTATTAACATGAATTGGAGCTCGACCAGTTGAAGAACCTTATGTATTAGTAGGACAAATTTTAACTGTAATTTATTTTGCTTATTTTATATTTAATCCTTTAATTATTAAATGATGAGATAATTTATTAAACTAAGTTAATGAGCTTGAAATAAGCATATGTTTTGAAAACATAAGATAGAAATCAAATTTTCTATTAACTTTACTAAAAATAATTCATTAAATTAAATAAATTAAAAAAATTTTAAACCCAACGAAAAATAATAAAAAATTTAATGAAAAAGGTAAAAAACTTTTTCAAGCTAAATATATTAATTTATCATACCGAAACCGAGGTAATGTCCCTCGAACTCAAATAAATATAAAAGAAACAAAAGTCAACTTAATATAAAAAAAGAAAGAAAAGACATCTCTACCTAAAAATATTACACAAAATAATATTCTCATAAATAAAATTCTTGCATATTCAGCTAAAAAAATTAAAGCAAACCCCCCTCTTCTATATTCTACATTAAATCCAGACACTAATTCAGATTCTCCTTCCGCAAAATCAAATGGAGTACGATTAGTTTCTGCTAAAGAAATTCTAAATCAAACTAAAGCTATAGGAAATATAATAAATAAAAATCAAATAAATATCTGATATTTATAAAATATTAATATATTATACCCTCCAATTAAAAAAATAAAACTTAATAAAACTAAAGCTAATCTTACTTCATAAGAAATTGTTTGAGCAACAGCTCGTAAACCTCCTAATAATGCATAATTAGAATTTGAAGACCAACCAGCAATTATAACAGTATAAACCCCCAATCTTGTACAACAAAGAAAAAATAATAACCCTAAATTAAAGGAAAAAAGTTTAACAAATATAGGTATACATATCCATACTAATAAAGATAAAAATAAAGAAAAAACAGGAGAAAAATAATAAGAAATATAATTAGATAACAAAGGATAAGTTTGTTCCTTAGTAAATAATTTAATTGCATCACAAAAAGGTTGAGGAATTCCAGCAATTCCAACCTTATTAGGACCCTTTCGAATTTGGATATACCCTAAAACCTTTCGTTCTAAAAGAGTTAAAAAAGCTACTCTTACTAATACAAAAATAATTAATAATAATCTTCCAATAATAAATAATAAATTTTCTATAAAAAACAAGTACTATTTGTAATAATAAATTACATAAATAAATTCTAAATTTATTGCACTAATCTGCCAAAATAGTAATTATATTAATTATATTCAATATAAAAATAATAATTTATCAAATATTAGGTCCTTTCGTACTGAAATATTTTAATTTTTTAAAGATAGAAACCAACCTGGCTTACGCCGGTTTGAACTCAGATCATGTAAGAATTTAAAAGTCGAACAGACTTAAAATTTAAGCGGCTACACCTAAAATTATATCTTAATCCAACATCGAGGTCGCAATCTTTTTTATCGATATGAACTCTCCAAAAAAATTACGCTGTTATCCCTAAAGTAACTTATTTTTTTAATCGCTAATAACGGATCAATTATTCATAAATTAATGATTTTAACAATTAAAAGTTTATTAAATTTTAATATCACCCCAATAAAATATCATTGATTATTATAACAAAAAAAATCTATAAAATTATAATAATCTAAATATAAAGATTTATAGGGTCTTCTCGTCTTTTAAATATATTTTAGCTTTTTGACTAAAAAATAAAATTCTATTATAAATTCTTATGAAACAGTTAATATCTCGTCCAACCATTCATACCAGCCTTCAATTAAAAGACTAATGATTATGCTACCTTTGCACAGTTAGTATACTGCGGCCATTTAAAAAATTTCAGTGGGCAGGTTAGACTTTAAAAAAAATTCAAAAAGACATGTTTTTGTTAAACAGGCGAACATTATTTTTGCCGAGTTCTTTATAAAAACTTTTCATTTATATTTATTTATACAATTATATATACTAATTTTATCATTATTTATTCATTTTTAACATTAAAATGAATATTTTAATAAAAATTTAAAATTTTAATAAATAATAACTATTATAAAATAAATTATAACACTTTTATTAATAATAGCTATTTCTAAGCTTATATTTATTAATTTATTTATTTATTTTTAAAAATTTATTTTACAGCTTATCCCATAAAATATTAAAATTAAATAATTATTTAATTAATTTATTTAATTAAATAATATAAAATTTCTAAATTAAATTTATTTCTTAAAAAACTAGATACCTTTAAAAACGAATAACATTTCATTTCTAATATATTATTTAAAATAATTTTGCCACATTAACTTTAATAATATATTAACTCTTTTAAAATCGAGAAAATTATATAAATAATTTTTATTTGATAAACCCTGATACACAAGGTACAATAAATTAAATTTTCTTTTATTATAAAAATTTTTCAAATTATTTCAATTTTCTTTCACAATACTATTACACTATAATTAAAATTATTTTTTCTTTATAAAATACTAAAACAATTAACTTTATAATTATTTTTAATAATTTAAATTTTTTAAAAAAAGAATTAATAAATAAAATCTAATCAATTTATATTGATTTGCACAAAAATCTTTTCAATGTAAATGAAATACTTTACTAAATAAGCTTTAAATTGCATTCTAGGTACACTTTCCAGTACATCTACTATGTTACGACTTATCTTACCTTAGTAGTAAGAGTGACGGGCGATGTGTGCATATTTTAGAGCTAAAATCAAATTATTAATCTTTATAATTTTACTATCAAATCCACCTTCATTAAACATTTCAAATTTAAATCCATTTAAATAAATTTATTGTAACCCATTTCTACTTAAATATTAGCTACACCTTGATCTGATATATTTTCTTTTTAAAAATTCTGAAAATTAACATTCTTATAAAATATTCTAATAACGACGGTATATAAACTGATTACAAATTTAAGTAAGGTCCATCGTGGATTATCGATTATAGAACAGGTTCCTCTGAATAGACTAAAATACCGCCAAATTTTTTAAGTTTCAAGAACATAACTACTACTACCTTAATTTTTTTATTTACATTTTAAATAATAGGGTATCTAATCCTAGTTTATTATTAAAATTTTCAAGCTTCAATTATTCTAAATAAAAAATATATAAATTTAAAATTTCACTTAATAAATTTATTTTTATTTTATATTAAACAATTTAACTTTAACTAAAAAAAATTTATTTGCATTATTCGTATAACCGCGGCTGCTGGCACAAATTTAGCCACTACTCTTTAGTATTACTATTTCTAAGTTTCCTTAATTAATAATATTAATTACTGCGGATAAAATAATTTTACTTATTATTAAAATAAATAAAAATTCACATAAAAATTTACATATAAATTAAACTAACAATAAATTTACAAGCCAAAATAAAACTTTAGACAATAAATTTAAAAATATAATTTTTTTTAACTTATAAATTTAACATTATTTAAATAAATAAAATTAGTAAACATGAAAACCCTATTCTTAATGAATTCATTATTATATTTAATAAAATTAAACTACTTCTAAAAATAAATTCATTTAAATTAATAATTTAATATAAATACTTTTTCTTTTAAATTTTTAATAAAAAACTAATTATAAAAATAAACAACTAAATTATATACATATATATATTATAATAATGTTAAATTGGTAATTAATCCTATACAAATAAATTAAAAATATACCCCTATTATATTTATTAATTTAATTAATCAAATATAAAAAAAAAAAGAATCTATTGAATTAAATTAAAATAATTTTTAATAGCTTAAATTATTAATAATTTAAAAATAAATAATAATAATAGTAATAATAATTAATTTAATTAACATTTTAATAAAATTAATTAATAATAAAAATACAAAAAAGAATCTTTATTATATAAATAATGTTAAATTGGTAAATACTCCCATATAAATACAAAAAATATACCCCTATTATATTTATTAATTTAATTAATCAACTACAAAAAAAAAAGAATTAAATTAAACTAAAATTAAAATAATTTTTAATAGTTTAAATTACTAATATTTTTAAAATTAGAAATAATAATAATTAATTTAATTAATAATAATTCAATATATAAATAATGTTAAATTGGTAAATACTCCCATACAAATAAAAATATACCCCTATTATATTTATTAATTTAATTAACCCATTATTAAAAAAATAAAATTAAATTAAAATAAAATTAAAATAATTTTTAATAGTTTAAGTTATTATAATTAAAATAATAATTAATTCAATTAATAATAATTTAATAAAAATTAATTTTATACAAAAATATCCTTAAATAATTTTATTATATTAATAATGTTAAATTGGTAAATCCTACTATAATAAACCAAAATATACCCCTATTATATTTATTAGAATTAATCAACCAACGGACTAAAAATATTAATTGAAATCAATATAAATTAAAATAATTTTTAATAGTTTAAAAAATCATGAGATTCTTTTTTTTTTTTTTTTTTTTTATAAATAAATATTGCAAAATTTAATTCCTTATTTTTTTTAATAAATTAAATTAAAAATTTTAAATATTTTTAATTTTCTTTTCCTTATTTTAATATTTTAAACATTTTTAAAAACAAAATTTTTTTTTTTTTTTTTCTTAAAAAATTTGTTAAAGAAAAAAAAAAAAAAAAAAACATGAAAACCCTATTCTT